GGTTTAATTCGATGAATAGCTTCTACTAACCATAAAGATATTGGGACACTATACTTTTTGTTTGGAATTTTTAGGGGCTTCCTAGGAGGTTTATTAAGATTAGTAATTCGAACTGAGTTACGATCCCCAGGACCTACTTTTATCTCAGAAAGTGCTTATAATGTGGTAATTACTGCTCATGGACTGATTATAATTTTTTTTTTTGTAATGCCTGTTTTAATGGGGGGTTTTGGTAATTGATTACTACCCATTATGTTGGGGTGTGCCGATATGGCTTTTCCTCGATTAAACAATTTATCTTTCTGGCTTCTTCCTCCTAGAATTAGATTATTAATTTTTAGAAGACTTATTGAAACGGGAGTGGGAACTGGGTGAACATTATACCCGCCTTTATCTAGATTAATTGGACATCAAAGAATAGGTGTGGATTTAGGTATTTTTAGAATACACATTGCAGGAGCTTCCTCTATTGGTGGGTCTATTAATTTCTTATGTACAATTAGAAATTTACGATCTCCCGAAATCACTTGAGAAAATCTTACCCTTTTTGTATGAGGGGTTTTTTTTACAGCTATTTTATTAGTTCTTTCTTTGCCTGTATTTGCAGGAGGTATTACAATACTTCTTACTGATCGTAATTTCAATACATCCTTCTTTGATCCTAGAGGGGGGGGAGATCCTGTTTTATTTGCTCATTTATTTTGATTTTTTGGACATCCTGAAGTTTATATTTTAGTTCTTCCTGGTTTTGGGATCGTATCGCAAGCTATTATAGCATCTGTAAACAAAGAACCTTTTGGATATTTAGGAATGGTTTATGCTATTGCTAGAATTGGAATTTTAGGATTTTTAGTTTGAGCACACCACATATTTACAATAGGAATAGATATTGATACTCGATCTTATTTTACTAGAGTAACAATATTAATTGCAATTCCCACAGGGATCAAAATTTTTAGTTGATTGAGAACCATTCAAGGTTCTAATAAGTTAAATAATAGAAGGGTAGTTATTCTTTGAATTAAAGGATTTATTATTATATTTACCTTAGGTGGTGTAACTGGGATTATTTTAGCAAACGCTAGAATCGACCTTGCTCTACACGACACTTACTATGTAGTAGCTCATTTTCATTATGTTTTAAGAATAGGTGCTGTTTTTACAATTTTCATTGGATTTCTTCACTACCTTCCTTTAATAACAGGAATCAACATCAATTCTTTTTGAAGAAAAGTTCACTTTTACTCAACCTTCTTAGGAGTAAATTTAACATTTTTTCCACAACATTTTTTAGGTTTAAGAGGAATACCTCGTCGGTATTATGATTTTTCCAGAAGGTATTGATTTTGACATGAAATATCAAGAATCGGTTCATTTATTTCTTTTTTCTCTTTATCTATTTTTATTTTTTATCTATCTATTTCTCTTTTTGAGAAAAAGAAAGAAAATATAGAAAAAAGCAATTTAAGAATAGGATTGGAATCTTTAACTATAAATCCAGGTAATTTACATACCCATGATGAATCAGTTTTTAATTTTGTAAACAAGTAAAAATATTTCAAAATTAAAGTTTTAATTTAACACTTAAAGGTTTATTTAGTTTATATAAAACATTTCTCTGAAGAGGAAAAGAATTAATATAAAATAAACAATGATTTATTGGATAATAATTAGAAGTTCTTTTTTGATTATCTTGGTGGCAATCCCTTTTTTCTTATTTTCCCAAAAATGACTTAAAAGAAAGATAATTTTGTTGAATTCGAATTCTTTTCAAAAATCCTTCTTTAATAGAATGTCAAACCAAAATAAAGAAGAGTTAAACTCAATACATGATGATTATATAAATTCTTGATTATTAGGTATTGTTATTTTAGTTGGAGTTATTATGGTTAGTTGTTTTTTGAACGAAACTAGTTCAAAAAATTTTGTTTCTAGTTTTTCTGTAGAATTTAGATGAATTCTTTTTCCAACATTAATTCTTTTAGGTATTGGTATACCTTCTGTAGAGTTTCTTTATAAAATGGAGGATGGGGAAAATGAGATTCTTAATAACTCTTATAAAAGATATGGATATCAATGATTTTGAACTTATGAAAAGTCTGACTACAATAGAATAAACCAAGAAAACCTTTCAAAAGAAAGATACATACTTCCAAAACAAAAAGAAGATAGTTTTAACTACATAAGAGCAGATGTTGAAATAGAAGTAAAAAATTTTTCTAATATTAATAATATAATTACATCAGGTGATGTTATACATAGGTGGGTTTTACCTTCTATTATAATAAAATGTGATGCTATCCCTGGTCGTTTAAATTCTTTATCTTTTTTCTTAAACTCCCTTAGTAATGAAAAACATTACGGACAATGTTCTGAACTCTGTGGGGCAAACCATAGTTTCATGCCTATTGTTTTAAAAACTAACTAATTAACTAATTTAGATTTTATAGTTAAAAAGAAAACTTTTCTTTAAGATGACAACTTAATATTTTATTTAACCATAAAATAGCTTCTTATACTTTTTATAAAACACTTTTTTCATTATTTTGGTTTTTATCAAAAACCTATTTTAATTATAATAAAATAAGAAAAAAAAATAATGATTTATAAAATTGAAACCCACCCTTTCTTTATCGTAGAAGAGAGGCTTTGACCAATTTATTTAGGAATATCTTCTTTCAGATTTTTAATAACTTTTGTTTTATTTCTTTGAAAAGAATCTTCTTTTTCCTTTGTTTTATTAAATTTTATTGTTTTATTTATTGTTTTATTTTTGTGGGGGAAGGATGTTGATTTTGAAAGAAAACTTGGAAACCACACATGGGAAATAGAAAAATCTTTAAAATGATCTATAGGATGGTTTATTAGAAGGGAAATTCTTTTTTTCTTCTCCTTTTTTTGAGCTTTCTTCTCTTTTTCCCTTAGATCCACCATTGAAATGGGGGAAGAATGGCCTCCTGTTTTTATCAATCCCTTAGAGGCATTTTCAATTCCTTTGTTAAATACTTTAATTTTATTAAGGAGAGGGGTTTCTCTTACTTGAGGTCACCACGCTTTAATTCAAGGAAATTGAAAGGAAAGAGTTCAAGGATTTATTTTTACTATTATTTTAGGAATTTATTTTTCTCTTTTACAATTAGGAGAATATATGGAAAGTAGATTTAGGTTTAATGACTCCCTTTGAGGAAGCATTTTCTTTCTAGGGGCAACAGGGTTTCACGGAATACACGTTCTAATTGGAACATCTTTATTGATTATGTGTGTAATAGGTTTCTTTTCTCAAAGGAATATTTCAAATCACCACATAGGGGTAGAAGCAAGAAGGTGATATTGACATTTTGTAGATGTGGTTTGATTATTTTTATTTCTTTCTATTTACTGATGGGGTTCATAGTTTTTTTTAAAATTAAAAACAACTAATGTTTAATAAAAACAATTTTAAAATAAAAAACTACATAATAGTTTTTTGAGGAATTTTGGCTTTAAATTTTTTTTTTTTAGGAGGTTTGAGCTTTTTCTTCTTTCTTTTTTTAATTGTTTTTTTTTTAAAAAAAAACAGAAACCTTTTAACACACATAAGGTTTGTTTTGTTAGAAGGGAAAAATTTCATTAAAAATAACTTGCTGGAGCTGAAAAGAAAGAAATACAATTTCAACTATATTATTATTAGTTTGTTTCTTAGAATTTTTATCTCAAATTACATTGGATTATTAGTTTTAATCCCTCAAAATTTTTTGAGAAAAATATCTTTAAGGTTATTAATCATGTCTTTGTCGATGTGGTTATTTACTTATTCTACAATATTTATAAATAAGAAAGAGAAAATTTCTTTATTTATGATTGGAGAAATAAAATTTCCACCTCTTTCTCTTTTATTATCTAATATTGAAATTTTAACTCACTTGTTTCGACCTATTACCTTAACAGCTCGACTTTGGGTTAATATTTGAGTTGGACATTTAATCTTAAGAGCTTTCTCTTTTATTGTTGTTTTTTTAATTTCTAGATTTAAAGTTTTTGGCTTTTTTAAGCTTTATTTATCTAGATCCTTTTTTTTCATTTTTGAGAGATTAATTATGTTTTTACAAACATTTGTTTTTACCTACTTAATTAAGGTTTATTTTGAAGAAAACCAACACCACTCTGAAATGAAAATTTAATCCTTTCTTTAAAATTTAATTTATAAAAATAAAATACTTTTATTACAAAAAAGAAAACTTAAAAAAAGAATTTTGATTAAATCTCTTTAAATCTCTTTAA